ATAGAGCTATGACACAATCAAACCCGAATGAACAAAATGTTGAATTGAATCGTACCAGTTTATACTGGGGTTTATTACTCATTTTTGTACTTGCTGTTTTATTTTCCAATTATTTCTTCAATTGAAATAAAGAACGAGAATAGTAGGAATTCTCTTATCCCATTCGGAAGGATACCATCCTTATAATTATCCATGACTGTTTTTGTCTCTAGCATGACCGCTTGATAAAATGTGGAGGAAAGTGGGGGAAATGGCCGATACTACTGGAAGGATTCCTCTTTGGCTGATAGGTACTGTAACTGGTATTCCTGTGATCGGTTTGATAGGTATTTTCTTTTACGGTTCATATTCCGGGTTGGGTTCATCTCTTTAGTAATCGGATAAACCGGATTGTAGATATGAAAGAGTAAGAACTCAGCGGGACCTTACCCCGCTGAGTTCTTACTCTTAGAGCGAGACTTTGATCTATTCCATTTGATCTATTCCATAACATACAAATTAGAAAGTTATTCAGTCAACATAATCAAAAGATTATATTCGTGGAAATGACAAAACAGATCCTTTGCTCTGATATTTCAAACCACTCTATTTCTTTTTTCTTATGATGTTTTTGAAGAATTGAATCTATTTCTCTGTCGTTCCCCCATAATATTAACTCTTACGAAGAAACAAGAAGGAATCAATCGATTTTCTGGATAATCCAACAATATTATATGGATTTCTAAAGATGAGATATCCTGCAAATCATTTCTATACTAAACTAATAGAACTTAATCTATAAAACTCTAAAAAAAAAAAAAGAAAATCAAAAAATGAGATAATAAATAAGGATTTATGCGTAAAAATCTAATCTGCTTTTCACCCGGAAACAGAACTGTAAAGGTATTTTCTCTTTTTTTTTTTTTGTTTGAATAATTTTTTTTATAACTTATTATTATTATATATTTTTTTTTTTTTGTTTGAATAATTTTTTTTATAACTTATTATTATTATATATTATTATTAAATTAAGTTAATAGAATAATTGAAGAAGTTCTATTTGCTCAAGGAATTATTCTCTGCTAACCCCCTTTTTTTGTTTATGCACTACTTGAATCTAAACAAAGGAGTTCCGATAGACCCAGAAAAGAAGGAATAAAAATCTTTGACGAACAGGAGAAAAAATTCTTATTATTTCGGTACAATACGACATAAGAAAAGGGTGGAAAATCCCTTTTCTCGTGTCAAACGGAAGATTGATTAGGAAGATTAATAATCCCTCCTAGAATATTTCTCCCTTTCATTTATCCCGCCCTTGCTTTGCATTCTCTTCCTTTGCATTTGTATGCCTATTGTCTATTACTAGGAATAGGGTACAATTCAAGTAATGAATTCCAGACATACCACAAAACAAAAACAGTATAAACAAAGCAAGCAAAACGGATTTATGATTATACATAATTGTATCGATCAACAATAATTCGGCACTTTTTTTTTACCAACTTGCTTTTAAGGAATCTCTGGATCTAGAAATTCATTTCGTACAATTGAACCTTTTCAAACTGTTTCTTTTTAAGAACCAAAAAAATTTGTGCCAAAATAACAGATGCCAAGAAGAACAAAAGACCTTGGACGCGTAATGGATCTTGAAGTACTATTTCTGCATCTCCCTGACCAAACCCTCCCACATTGGGATTGCTTGTTAATGGTTGATCAAGCTTGATGGATTCGCCCTCTGAAACAAGAAGTTCTGGCCCTGGAGGTATAATATCAACCACTTGATATCCATCCGATGCATCAACTATGGTTATTTCATACCCCCCCTTTTCTTTACGTAATATTCTGCTTATTATACCTGCGGATGTAGCATTATAGACTGTATTGTTACTCTTGCTTCCATCGGGATAAATCTGACCCCTTCCTCTGTTCCCACCTACATATATGGGATATTTTAAGAAGTGAACGTCTTTCTTCGTAGCAGGGTCGGGGGAAAGAATGGGAAAGACGATTTCACTATATTTCTGACCAGGAACGGGGCCTATCACAAGAATATTTTTTTTATTGGGACGATAACTCTGAAAAGAGAGATTTCCTATCTTTTCTTTCACCTCAGGAGAAATACGATCGGGAGGGGCTAATTCGAATCCCTCGGGTAAAATAAGAACAGCCCCTACATTCAAAGACCCTTTTTTACCATTAGCGAGAACTTGTTTCAGTTGCATATCATAAGGGATTCGAACAACTGCTTCAAATACAGTATCAGGAAGCACAGCTTGCGGAACTTCAATATCCACGGGCTTATTAGCTAAATGGCAATTGGCACATACAATTCGTCCAGTTGCTTCTCGCGGGTTTTCATAACCCTGCTGCGCAAAAATGGGATATGCGTTTGAAATAGATGCCCCAGTTATTACATATATCATGATCGATACAGAAATGGATCGAATCATCTGTTCCTTTACCCAAGAAAAAGTATTTATATTTTGCATGGTCCAATCATTGATCCCGGAATTTCTACAATAAATTGGATAGGTAGCTAGTATAGTTATAGTTCCCTATCTATGATTCTGCCATTATATTGGAATATAGGACGAATACCTTGAACAGAGCAGGTCGAATTATAAAAAAAGAATAAGTAAGATTGAAAAAGCTTTCTTTATACATGAAGAAACTTTCTGATTTGATTGATATCATGAGTTCTTCATTCATTCATTGAATGATAAATGACTACAAGTGAAGGAGATACACGATTTAAATAATGAAAGATCCAATATTTCACTATTGTATCTAGAATAACTGGAAAAGTAGAAACAAGACCCGATATAATTTGATCGTTATGAGCCAATCCAAAATCGTTGTATACTGAACCAATCATTAGTTCCCAACCATGGGTCGAGTGAAATCCGATCCATAAATCGGTGACTAAAAGAATCGAAAAAGCTTTTATTGTGTCACTTAAGTTATGGAGGAATTCCTGAACCCAAGAATTAAGAATGACAAGTTCTTCATTACTCAAAATAAAATAACCGCTTAGAATAGCGAAACAGATTATATTTGTCGAGAAATGCAAAATGGTATGGAGATGATATTCATTGTGTGTTTTGACCAATTGTATCGTTTCCTTGTGTATTCCTATATGAAGTTTTTGTATATGTGTCTCTGGGTACTCCGTTATCATTTCGTCCAACAGGAAGAGTTCTTCTAATTCTATGAATCTTTCTAGAACGTTTTTCTCTTGAATATCATTCAAAAAAGTTTCGGATTGCCTGGTATTCCACCAATTAGTAACCCAGGGTTCCAGACTTTTATTAAATGAGAAAGAGACCCACCAGGGCAAAAATACTATAGATACAAGATATGGGAGGGATGCTTTCTTTTTTTTCATTTTTTTATCTGTGAATTGTTAATGAACCTGCTTCATTTGTCGACTCTATCTGATCTGATATTTCTCTGAAGCACGAGTTCTATAACAAGGTATCGAACCTATGGATCTATTCCCATTTTTGTGTAAAAATTTATTCCTTAGATCTAGAAGGAATATAGAAATAGAATAAAAGGTCTTTTCGGATTCGGATGAAAAAAAAATAAGCAAATATTATTTTCCCAGATATCCCAATTGGGCAAATTCGAACCAATTTCATCTTCATTTGTTCCTTTCGATAAATGCTCGAAAAACCACTTGAAGTAACGAATACTATTTTATTCGGATTTCGAGACGAAAAAACTCCCCCCGGACAAAAATTTTTTATTTCGAAATGTTTTGCCGTCTAACCACAGCTCAAGAATAATGTATCAATTCCAAATTTTGGGCATAAAAAGATGAATTCTATATTAGGAAATAAATGTAATGTTCGGATATATTTGATGAATCCATACTTAACTTATTTTTAATAGTTATAAAAGAACTAATTGTGTTGGGCTCCATACACATACAAAATAGTTTGTTTTGGTATACAAAAAATTTCTTCTTCTTCTTCTTCTTGTTGGGTTTATAAAGAACTAATTGTGTTGGGCTCCATACACATACAAAATAGTTTGTTTTGGTATACAAAAAATTTCTTCTTCTTCTTCTTCTTATAGTTGTTTCATATCCGTCCTCCTGCTTTTTTTTATTCTACAGGTCGCCGCCCCAACGGAACGGGGAAATGGAATCTAACATGTTTTGCTCGAAAGAGCATTCTGAAGAAATTTCAGTTGTCTTAAAAAGGGAATTAGCAAGTTCCTTTCCTCATGCTGAAAAAACAATTCAGTTCATTTCAAAGTTGTCTTAAAAAGGGAATTAGCAAGTTCCTTTCCTCATGCTGAAAAAACAATTCAGTTCATTTCAAAATACTTCAATCGGTACGCGCAAGAAATAGGCCAATTCGGCAGCTTTTTGTTCAATTTCTCGTGGAGTAAAATTCTCATCAGTACGAGTCAATGGAATGGCTCCCCGGCCTCTTATTTCCATAAAAAGGACACGACGAGTATAAATACCTTCTTTAACCTCCATTCTGATTGATTGGATATCTCTCATAAGGAAGCGAAGGAAGATGCGACGATTTATTCCGGGAAATCCCCAACGAAAAATACACACTATTCCTTCTTTTCTATCGAATCGGTCATAACCACTACCTACATTCCACGAAATTGTGCACCACAAATAGGAACTAATGAATAGACCTGCGATCCCATAGAAAGACATCACGACCCCTTGTGGAAAAAAAATGATTTGTTGAGCTGGAAATACGGATATCTGATTCTTACCAAGATAACTGGAAATTCCAACCACTAAGAATCCTAGTGAACCTAAAAAAAGGATACAGGCCCAGAAAAAATTACTTGTTTTTCGAGACCCCGTTATAAGTTCTATCCATATATGTTTTGATCGCCAGTTCATACTATACTAGATCCAGATTGGAATTGAGAGAATAACCCCCAAAAATTTGACTTTACTTTTTTTAATCCCGAAATAACTCTCATCAACTAGCACTATTCTGATCTGATGTGAACCATTAGTATAGTAGTAATTGGTTAGATACATTTTCTTTCCATATTTAATTATCTATTTTTAACCAGCTATACCCGCATATACATGCATTTATGTAGATATCACGTATCCGCATGCATAACAGTTCCGTCATTTGGGTTTGGAAAGAGCCACATATCGTACCATATTACACTAAATAAACATCTTATTAACATCTTATTATCATCCTTGAAAGAAATTGATGAGATTTGGTCCCATCGGGTCTATACAATCTTATTTTTTTGGACATGAAGAGATAAAGAAGCCATTGCAATTGCCGGAAATACTAGGCCCACTAAAGGCACAAAAATAGAGGGTAAGTTGAGATCTGTCATAAAATAGGTGCCTCGATTTAATATTTGTACCTCTTATAAAGATATCTTATGATAAGTATATCTATTATAAATAATATTAAGTAATTAATAAGTGCAAGGAATGTAGAACTAAATTAAGTGTATCCATTCGTCTTTCCACACGAATATGTATGATAATCCACTTTTGTTAAAAAATTAGTATTATTTACTAATACGATCCAACAAACAGGGATTCATGGGGGTTCTTGGTAGATATAGAAATCACGTCTATTCTATATTTCTTCTATATTTCGATTATATATATATATATTTATTGTCTATTGTCTATATTAATATGTAAGAAGGCCAGAGAAACAAACAGGGATTCATGGGGGTTCTTGGTAGATATAGAAATCACGTCTATTCTATATTTCTTCTATATTTCGATTATATATATATATATTTATTGTCTATTGTCTATATTAATATGTAAGAAGGCCAGAGAAAATTCTTTTTATTTTCCCTAATTCAAAAAAATTCACTCTTTTATCCCCTTTATTTTTATAAAGGATTCCTGATTACTAATCATGAATAGAGGCACGATAAAAAATAGATCCGTAGGAAAAAAGAAAAAGTAATTATCTGAAACTTCTGACTCTTACTACAAGTAGAAGTAAAACTTATGTCACCAAAGAAAACACCATTCTTCCTAGTTTTTTTGATTATAAACTAAATACTTGTTCGCTACAAATAACTGAATCTAGTGCTATACTTTAATGAACTGAATGAATCCAGTACTATATACTTATACTTTAATTTTTTGAATTTGGATTCAAGGGAAAGAAACCGTGGAGCTGAAATAACTCACCCAGAACACCTTTTAAAAGATTACGTGGTACGATTGGGTCGAATAAGCCCTTATGGAATAAATGTTCAGCCGCTTGTGAACCATCGGGTACTGTCTTATTCAATGTTTGCTCAATTACTCTTTTACCCGCGAATGCAATGTAGGCATTAGGTTCAGCGATAATGACATCTCCCAACATACCAAAACTGGCTGTCACTCCACCGGTTGTAGGAGATGTAAGGATTGATACATAGAATAACTTTTTATTTAATTGATAATTATATGAAGCAGAAGATATTTTAGCCATTTGCATTAAGCTCAAACTTCCTTCTTGCATGCGTGCTCCTCCAGAAGCACACACAATAATGACAGGTAGAGATCCATTAGTAGCATACTCGATCAAACGAGTGATTTTCTCGCCTACTACGGATCCCATACTACCTCCCATGAACTGAAAATCCATAACCCCAATTGCTACGGGAATACCATTTAGGCGACCTATGCCTGTTTGAACAGCTTCAGTTAAACCTGTCTTTCTTTGATAAGAATCGATACGATCTCTATAAGGTTCCTCCTCTGAATGAAATTCAATGGGGTCCGTGGAGACCATATCTTCATCCATAGGATCCCAAGTACCCGGATCAACCGAAAGTTCGATTCTATCTGAGCTACTCATTTTCAAATGATATCCACACTGTTCACAAATATTCATTTTTGACCTAAAAAATTTTTTATAATTTAATCCATAACAATTTTCACATTGAATCCATAAATGTCTGTATTTTTTATTTATATCGAAATCATTAGATCTTCCTCTTATATTGAAATCGCTGCCATTACTTCTAGTTCTTATACTAGAACCACTGCCACTTGTACTTTCAGTACAAATGAAACTATAAATGTAACTGTCACTGTAATTGTCAGTACCACCTGAAATGTAACTATTAATACTGATTTCAAAACGAAGATAACTATCAATGCAATTATTGATGTGATTAATCCAACTAGATTGAGTATCATACATGTAATGATAATCATAGTGATTCTTACCCTTAGACCCACTATTCAAATAACTAGAAAAAAGACTTTCTAGTTCACTCGGGAAAGAACTATCATTGTCAATCTCAAAAACCTGATTTTCAATATCAAAATATACGGAATAACTGTCGCCATTACTATCCCTAACTAAAAAGGTGTCATCTGAGATCAAACTCCAAATATCTCTGATATTAAATAAATAATCAACATTACTGAAACTAGAATTTCCACTATTATTCCAACTAGGAATGTTTTTCTCCCTATCATTTATAATGGGGTCTTCGCTCTCGCTGGTATGTCCAATAGCATCAAGACTATCCATTGATTTACTTAGA